CTGAATATTAAGTATGAATCATAGTTTAAATATTTTCCTATATTCCGTGTTTCAGATAATAGACTAAATATCCGACGCGATAAAACACATCTCTATGAAGATGGCAGACCCATTCTCTGTACTATCAATAGGATCAATTATAACAAGTCACACACTCATATTCCGAACTACAGAAACAAAGAAATTCCGCGGTCGAACTACCAAAATCAAAAGAAATATATAAATATGGGCTAGAAATCCGAGCCCCCTAAAGGATTCACTTTGTATTGAAAAGCTAAGACTTCACAGTTCTTGTGATCTTCTAATTCATTGAAATTCCGTCCAGTAAAACGGAAGAATTATAAATCTCCAAAATAATAGATAGGAATATCGCAAATAGAGCCATTGCGACACCCATCAAAGGAGTGGTTCCCCATCCAGGAGCTACTTTACCATATTCCGAATTCAATGGTTTCAATAAACTCCCTACATTTGTTGGTCTTGGACCAGATCTGGAATTACTCTCAACGGTTTGTGTAGCCATAAATCCTATTGTTTTAATTAAGATCTGTTGACTTTGTATACTATTCCGTTGTAAATAAACGATCTTATCATAGATCCATTGTGGTCTTGAAATTATATAATAATGGAAACAGCAACCCTAGTCGCCATCTCTATATCTGGTTTACTTGTAAGTTTTACTGGGTATGCCTTATATACCGCTTTTGGGCAACCCTCTCAACAACTAAGAGATCCATTCGAGGAACACGGGGACTAGTTCTAGTTAAAGTACTAAGCCTCCCAATATCGGGAGGCTTAGTACTTCAATTGAGAAAATGAAAAATCATTTATTTCACCTTTTTCGTTGGAACTTTAGGGGGTTCTCGAAAAAAGATAGCGAAAAAAATTATCCCGAGAGTCGAGACTAAAAGGAATGTATAAACCAATGCTTCCATAGATTCGATCGAGGTTTACAATTATAGCTTCCATACCTGTTTATTTTGGATCATCTCCTAGCTAAAGAAAGAGCAAAAGTCAAAGAAAAAAGTAGATTCGAAAGATACGAGAACAATGTTATATTATATCAGACTACTTGTCTTTTTGTAGTTGGATCTCCAAGTTTTTGGAATGCGCCAAATTCTACTTGAGCATCCAAATCTGGGTCAATACCAGCAAAAACATCTCTGAATAAGGTTCGAGCACCATGCCAAATGTGTCCGAAGAAAAAGAGCAAAGCAAACGAAGCATGTCCAAAAGTAAACCAACCCCTCGGACTGCTACGAAAAACACCATCAGATTTCAAAGTAGCACGATCTAATTCAAAAATTTCACCCAATTGAGCGCGTCTAGCATATTTTTTAACAGTAGCAGGATCACTATAACTAACTCCGTTAAGTTCGCCGCCGTAGAACTCAACAGTTACACCTACTTGTTCAACACTATACTTTGATTCTGCCCTTCTAAAAGGAACATCAGCTCTAACAATTCCGTCTCCGTCTACCAAAACAACTGGAAATGTTTCGAAAAAGGTAGGCATACGACGTACAAAAAGTTCACGCCCTTCTTTATCTCTAAAGATGGGGTGTCCTAACCATCCAACAGCTATTCCATCCCCGTTGTCCATTGAGCCTGCTCTGAATAACCCCCCCTTTGCCGGATTATTCCCAATGTAATCATAAAAAGCAAGTTTTTCCGGAATTTTAGACCAAGCTTCTGAGAAACTTTGATTTTCAGCGAGTCCAGCACTAACTCTTCTATATATTTCTTGCTGGAAGTATCCCTGATCCCATTGATAACGAGTGGGACCAAATAATTCGATGGGGGTAGTTGCTGAACCATACCACATAGTTCCAGCAACTACAAAAGCAGCAAAAAAGACAGCAGCGATACTACTGGAAAGGACGGTTTCAATATTGCCCATACGTAATCCTTTGTATAGACGTTGAGGCGGACGAACACTAAGATGAAATAGGCCCGCTAATATGCCCAACGTACCCGCTGCAATATGATGAGAGGCTATTCCGCCCGAAACAAACGGATCAAAACCTTCCACACCCCACGCTGGATTTACAGATTGTACTTTTCCAGTTAGTCCATAAGGATCGGACACCCATATTCCAGGGCCATACAAACCTGTTACATGAAATGCGCCAAAACCAAAACAAGCCACCCCTGAAAGAAATAAATGAATTCCAAAAATCTTGGGCAAATCCAAAGACGGTTTTCCTGTACGTTCATCAGTAAATATTTCTAGATCCCAATACACCCAATGCCAAATAGCTGCTAAGAAGCACAAGCCAGAAAACACAATATGCGCTCCGGCCACACCTTCGTAACTCCAAATGCCTGAATTCGTTACAGCCCCCCCTGTGATACTCCAACCACCCCACGAATTAGTTATTCCTAAACGAGTCATGAAGGGTATAACGAACATACCTTGTCTCCACATTGGATCAAGAACGGGATCAGAAGGATCAAAAACGGCTAATTCATATAGAGCCATTGAACCGGCCCAACCAGCAACCAGAGCTGTATGCATTATATGGACAGCAATCAACCGACCGGGATCATTCAATACAACGGTATGAACACGATACCAAGGCAAACCCATGGAAATACCCCTTTTTATCAAAGAAAGATAAAGACTATGTAACTTTATTGCATTTTAAAAACGATACTATGGATCTCCCCCCTTCAGTGGATTCTCTCCGAGCAGGAGATAATATTTGTTCTCTTCTGCTGGCAATAATCAAACAATTCTGTTCGTAGGAACAAAGAGAAGCAGATCTATTCTATACCCGATAAGCCCCAATACGCAATGGGGGGTTGAGCCCATTTTCTATGAGTGAATCCATCCATACTTAGTCATCATTCGAAAGACCTATTTGTAATAATTTGAGTTACTTTATTAATTCTGTCTTCCTTTCTGACCATGGCTAAAATGAATAACGGCCAATTTTTATGAAGACAATTAAACCCATTATTACGTTTCCACATCAAAGTGAAATATAGTACTTCATTTTTTTTAATGCCTATTGGTGTTCCAAAAGTACCTTTTCGAAGTCCTGGAGAGGAAGATGCATCTTGGGTTGACGTATAGTGCGGCTTGTCAGATATATTGGGTCATATGGGATTTCCCCGTTCTCTCCCTCGATCGAGATATCCCTTGTTTCACCCAATCAATTTATTTAAAATTTGGAGCGTGAAGTGCAATTAGATCCGTTTTGGGGGGATCCAGATTAATATTACCATCTCAATAAAACTTATTTATGGTTGGCTTGGTTGGAACAAGAAAATGAAGTATCCAGGCTCCGTTTAGAAAAAACCCAATTAGTAATAGATATTAGTAATAGATCGGCGATTATTACTTGTATCATAAACGATTTTATTATTAAATATTAAATTAGTTTATTATTAAATTAGAAAGAGGGGTGATCTCAAAGTGTTAATTAATCGAATAGAATAATATGCTGAATACCTCATTGACGGAAGAAAGACATCAAATGAATTAAAAAAAGAAGTGGTATTGGGAGCATTTATCCTATATGTGCAAATAGAAATCGGGGAAATCTTTACCTGGAGTAGAGCATAAACCTAAAAAAATGGAAGGGGCCCCTTCAGGAACAAGAAAATTACATCGTAATTTGGATTGGATCTCGATGAAACAATATATCAATGAGAAGTTTGTTTGATAAGTGTAGTGAATTTAGTATTATAGGTTATAGGAAAACGAGCAAAAACTTATCTTTTTTTTATGGAAGAAAAAAGGGTTCCTTTGTTAAAAGTTAGATAGAACCTACTTTAAGCCAAAATAAAGGGGCTGGAATCTTATACATTGATATTTTTTCCGCGATTTTTTGAACCGTATGCCTCAAAAGGTGCATGTACGGTTCCTAAGGGATAGTTTTTTATCCTAATCAACCGACTTTATCGAGAAAGATTGCTTTTTTTAGGCCAAGAGGTTGATAGTGAGATCTCAAATCAACTTATTGGTCTTATGGTATATCTCAGTATAGAAGATGATACCAAAGATCTCTATTTGTTTATAAATTCTCCCGGAGGATGGGTAATACCCGGAGTAGCTATTTACGATACTATGCAATTTGTAAGACCAGATGTACATACAATATGCATGGGATTGGCCGCTTCAATGGGATCCTTTATCCTGGTCGGAGGAGAAATTACCAAACGTCTAGCATTCCCTCACGCTTGGCGCCATTGAGTTTTTTATTTGAAAGAAAAAAAGACTATGCCTTAGCAGGAATATTAAGTAATAATAGCATGGCACTTCGAATTTGATATGAGAAAACTCTCTTTTTTTTTTTTTTTACATTAAATTATGTATCGAAAGAGTAGTATGAGATAATAAGATATTCCGATTTTATCTTATCTATGGGGAGTCCATTTAAGCGTCACAAACTTTTTTGTTTTCACACCGGAAGGGTTTTAACAATATTTATTTTTTATAGAAAAGATTCGTTTTTTGCCTTAGCTCAAAAAAACTTTGGGATTGCTGAATCACAGACGAAATAAATATATAAAGCAACGGAACCATCATAGTATTTTTTAACTCCCTCGAAAGGAAACGAAAGGAAGGGTGGTAATTGGATCATTTACCGATCTGCGTCTGATAGACCCTAGATTTTATCTTTATTGGCTGTAAGGTAAAAGTAAATTCCATTAGAGAGCCGTATGCACTGCACAAAAAATGCCCGTACGGTTCGTCAATTCTTTTTGTTTGCACCTCATCATCCTGCAAGATAGAGAAACCATTTATTTAGCATCAGGGTAATGATTCACCAACCCGCAGCCTCTTTTTATGAGGCACAAACGGGAGAATTTATCTTGGAAGCGGAAGAACTACTGAAACTGCGCGAAACCATCACAAGGGTTTATGTACAAAGAACGGGCAAACCCTTATGGGTTGTATCCGAAGATCTGGAAAGAGATGTTTTTATGTCAGCAACAGAAGCCCAAGCTCATGGAATTGTTGATCTTGTAGCGGTTGAATGAAGGATTTCGCTGAAATCCCTACTATTGTTGTGTTGAGATTTTCCTTATATTCTTACCGGGTTTAATATTCTATTAAATATATTTATAAATAAAAGCGATTCATAATCATCCGGTTAGGATCGATCTCAACCAGCCTATTATGTATACGATACAGCATGCCAACCATTAAGCAACTTATTAGAAACACACGACAGCCAATAAGAAATGTCACGAAATCCCCCGCTCTTCGGGGATGTCCTCAGCGCCGAGGAACATGTACTAGGGTGTATGTGCGACGCGTTTAGATCATGAGCTAGGACTGGGACACAAAAAAAAGACAAACTGTATGTTTCCAGTATCAATGATCAATCAATACCAGTGAATAGGATAGAAATAGAATATGAATAGGATAGGATACAATGGAAGAATTCCACTCACTATCTACAAATCAAAAAGATCCTTTATCTCCCTGTGTATTCAATTTATGGTTTCCATTGGTGCAAATCCAATCACCTGAATTTAAGATGAGAAGCAATTCCCCTTTGGTAAGAAATGGTTATCCATTAAGCGGGGGAAATATATAAGCAGAAAAATTATGTTCCCACTCTTGCAAAAACGGACTAACAGGGTCAGCTACCTAGCTAACTTTCATAATTAAATACCGTTACTGTATGGGTTAGATCTCATTGTGAAAGAACTATTACTAAATAATATAATTCATGGGTAGAGCCAAAGGATGTGAACTGTACAAGTTACCAATAATATTGATTAAATGAAGGAAGGGGTTCCGGTGTATAGAAAGGACCTCACCGTTTAAGAAGTAACCATAGAAACGATGGAACCACTATTTCTTTATCCATTTAAATTTTATTTTTATATTTACTATGTTTTGCTAGTATCAATCAATTTTTTAGTTAGCGGTGAAATGAAAAAAATATATATATATAGTGGTCGGGGAGGTTATAGTAGCCAAAGCCATTGGAATTTTTATTTTATACATTGGAAGAATCTGTTTTGTTATTAATCGACCAGTAAAGAGGAAAATAATAACTAAAAGAACGGAAATCAATTAGTTATTCATCAAAGTTTCATTTATTCAATGACCAGAATTAGACGAGGATATGTAGCTCGTAAACGTCGAACAAAAATCCGTTTATTTGCATCAAGCTTTGGGGGGGCTCATTCAAGACTTACTCGAACTATTACTCAACAGAAAATAAGAGCTTTGGTTTCTGCTCATCGAGATAGAGATAGACAAAAGAGGGATTTTCGTCGTTTGTGGATCACTCGGATAAATGCAGTAATTCGCGAAAATAAGGTATCCTATAGTTATAGTAGATTCATAAATGATCTGTACAAGAGTAAATTGCTTCTTAATCGTAAAATACTTGCACAAATAGCTATATTAAATAGGAATTGTCTTTATATGATTTCTAATGAGATCATAGAGGATTGTAAGGAATTTACCGAAAAACTTAAATGACATTCCCCGGAGAATGAACTCCGGGAAGATATAGTATAAATTAGTATAAGAAAAAATTGATAAGATGATAAAGTTGTCAAAATGAGTGAACGCGCTCAAACAAAAAAACTTTTATTCTTCCCCGATTCTTTGATTCTTTTTTTTTTATTACAACACGAAAATAAAATTTAGATTTTATTATTTTTCGAACACAATATCCAGCTGGGTTTGAGTTAATATCATATTGGAATTTTGATTTGATTGAAGAGTAAGCCTATTTATTTCTGGTTCTAAAACCAGTAGTTCTAGTGGTCGACTCAGTTCTTTCAAACTGTTTCTCGTTATTAAGAAAAGGTAACAAAGATAAAATGCGAGCTTGTTTTATAGCAATAGTAATTAATCGTTGTTGTTTCAAGGTCAATCTATTCACGCGTCTAGATAAAATTTTTCCTTGCTCACTAATAAACCGACTAATTAAACTCATATTTCTATAATCAATTCGATCCCCCGATTGGATCGGGGGCAAACGCCTACGAGAAGATCGTTTGGATTTAAGAAAGGGTCGCTTGGATTTATCCATGGTTTGTTTGTTCCTTATCCCTGAAAATACTATTTCTTAGTTCTAATTCTTTTTTTTTTTTTTAGATCCAACTGAAATAGAAGAAATAGAAATTAGGATTTAGTTTAGTTCTATTAAAATATATATTATATATATAATATGTCATTTTTAATGTTCCTTGGAAGAGTGACAAACAGACCTGCATTCGATCTATTTCTTTATCTCCCCATGAACCGTATGTTTGTAACAATAGGGACAGAATTTTTTCAATTCCAATCGACTCGGCGTATTGTGTCGATTCTTTTGGGAAATATATCTGGAAATGCCCGTTGATTCTTTATTAACCCCGTTTCGGGCACAGCTGGTACATTCCAAAATAACCGTTACTCGGACATCTTTACTCTTGGCCATGAACCCCCTTTGGTTTTTGATTCGCTCAACTCTTCCATTTTTTCGATCTGAAGCGAATAAGAAAGGAACAAAGAAAAAATAGAAGTTGCTAACTCTAAATCGAATTATGAAAGATTTCGTTGCAATCACTAGAGTAATAGTAAATAAATAGTAAATAATAAGGAATACAATTATTTCAAACTATATTTCTAATTGCAGTACAGTATCTTATTTAACTATTTTGTATGATACTGTTGCCCTAGGATCACATTTCCATTCCCGTTCTCACTCTATTATAATAGAAATTTAAGCCGGAATTTTCGCTGAGATTGAATAGACTTTAGTCTTTTTCTTTTCAAAAAAAAAAAATAGCAATTAATTAGTTACAGCTATTTGATTTGATTGTATCTCTAATCCCCTTCCCGTATCAATAACTAAAATGAAAAAAAGGGGAATGTCAACGCATCGGGGAATAAACGATTGATCTCTATTAATAAACCTGCTAAAGATGCGAACCATAGAGTACTTAGTACTGGTGCCACGGAAAGATATGTTTTTAGATCTCGCATTGAAAATCCTCCTTCTTTTTGTTTTTAACGTCTCATATGGGTATATATAAGTCTTTTATTATTTTATTATATGTTATACAATATGTTATATGACACGAGCCCCCCCAAAAAAAGAAGAAATGACAATAAAAATTGTGTATATCAATGGAAGAAATAACACTATGGAAAAGAAGACAGGGATTCTCTACAATGAAACTGTAGACCAATTAAAAGGGATGTAGCGCAGCTTGGTAGCGCGTTTGTTTTGGGTACAAAATGTCACGGGTTCAAATCCTGTCATCCCTACCTCTTCTATTACTTTAGTTCTCCTATGAGCAGTAAGGAGGAATAAATTGAGATCAATTAAATTGGACATACATAATCTTTCTTTCATTTTTAGTTTAGAAACGCTATATTATATATATACATGCAAGGTGTATTGGGGTTCAAAAAAATTGTGATAATGATAAGAAAGCGCTCTTAGTTCAGTTCGGTAGAACGTGGGTCTCCAAAACCCGATGTCGTAGGTTCAAATCCTACAGAGCGTGCGTGATTCCGTTCTTGTTAGGTCAAATTCTGATTGCTGTTGAAGTTAGCGACCTTATTTCAGTGGAATTTGACCTCCTCCTTAATCCACAGGAGGTCAAAAAATGATTAATTTAATTATTTAATTAATCAAAGGTCCGACTGATCACCGCGCCTGTATTGTAAATATGCAGTTACGAATAATCCAGCCAAAGTAATCGGAATTAAACCTAATACGATTCCAAATAGAAAAACTTCAATCATTTAAATTTGTTTGGAAAGAGAAAAATATAAGTAATATCTATCCCTCAATATTAATACGAATTGCCCATAAATCTCAATGACTAATAAATGGCAATTGACACGGTAAGGAACTATAGAATACATGGAATCCTAAAGAATCTTTTTCGAGATTGTTCATTCAATTTTTTTTAAATCAATTTATTTCAAATTTTAAATAAGTCGTATCTTGCTCAGACCAATAAATAAAGCGGAGGTTATAGTTGAAGCCGCTAGTAGAAAACCGAAATAACTAGTTATAGTAGGCATAAAGGAGCTAAATGAAATATGTTCTTTTTATACATATGGTTAAAAAGCACTTACCTAAGTTTAAATTTTTGAAAGAAAAGATATGAAGATAAGCACAAATACCAATTGAAAGAATGAAAGTTTTTAATTAGTGGTATAGACAGCCTTAACAAGGATAGAATACAAAGATAGAATGACAGGGGTACAAAAAGAAATGGATTCATCATCTGTCGATCCCGTAATTCCGAATCAAGAGAGTTGTTGGGCAACTTCCTGAGTAAAAAAATATAAAAATACTAATAACTGCCTTGTGGAACTTCATTGAAAAACGAAACTCTCTTTGAATCATTATGGAATAAAATTCGAAAATAATTAATAATTTTATTTTTTTTTTAGATTCTCCATTTAGTCTTTCTATATTATAAAGACCATCCTTGTATTTAGGTCAAGAAAGAACCTTTAGATCTAATACAATACAACAATGTGCATATCCCTAATATTGAAATATTGATTAGTCCACTTATTTTCTTCGTTTTTTTCTTTCTTTTGTCGAATACTATCGACCACTCTTACCTTTAAGCAATTATTTCAAATAAACAAAAAAAGAGTCCAAACAAACCTCTTCTCCAATCACGCATACAATTTAGAAAACGAAATTTATAGATTTACCATATAATTGAATTGTGTGAATATTAGAATCTCCTTCATGAATTATTAGAAACCAACTGGTCCTATTCACATTTTACCTGATCTTCAATTTAGATTCCGAAGCCAATCCAATAATGAAGAAAACTCCTATACTACAGGAATCAAAGGAATTTTCTAATGGCGTACGGTTCGCCATTGACAAAATTGACAAAAAAGGAAGAAAAAAATTCTCTAGTACTTCATTTTGATACTGATTGAAATTGCATTGCTGTGTCAGAAGAAGGATAGCTATACTGATTTGGTATACTCTAAAGACACCCTCGGTACAATATTGACGATCTCACAAAGATTTTATTTCAGTGAATTTCC